TTAAAAATAAGCTAAACTAAGCTTTTGGGTTCATACCCCAACTATAAAGGAAATCCTTTTTTTTAAAAATAAAGTGCCTGATTAAAGGGTTATTCTGATAGGATAAATTAAGTAAAATTTTACCTTTATTATATTTTATAGAATTAAACTATATCTAATAACATCAAAAATTATTGTGCTTCTTACACTAAAATATACATTTACATTAAATTTATAATTTAATTTTTATATACATAATATTTTATATTTTTTTTAATTTTAATTCAAATAAAATATTTTTTTTATTTATATTATTTTTCAGAACCCTAATTACTATTTCTTCAAATTCATGATTTGGTTGTTGAATTGGTTTAGAAATTAATCTTTTAAGATTTATCCCCCTTATTTCTAATCAAAATAATATAATATCTTCTGAAGCATCTTTAAAATATTTTCTTGCTCAATCTATTGCATCTGTTAATTTTTTATTTTCTATTATTTTAAAAATAATTTTTTTAAAAAATTTTGATTTTAATAATATTATTTCAATTATAATCAATTCTTCTTTATTAATAAAAATAGGATCAGCACCTTTTCACTTTTGATTTCCCAATATTGTTGAAGGTATAACATGAATAAATAATTTTTTATTAATAACATGACAAAAAATTACCCCCATAATTTTATTGTCATATTATTTTAATTTAAATTTTATTTTAATTATTATTATTATTAATGCTATTATTGGTGCTATTGGAGGTTTTAATCAAACTTCACTACGTAAATTAATAGCATTTTCTTCTATTAATAATCTATCTTGAATAATTATAGCCTTGATAATTAGAGAAAATTTATGAATATTTTATTTTTTCATATATAGTTATTTAATTAGAATAATATGTTTTTTATTTTTTATAATAAATATATATTATATTAATCAATTATATAATTCTAATATAAAATATTCTATTAAAATTTTTTTTTTAATTAATTTTCTTTCTTTAGGTGGGTTACCACCTTTTATTGGATTTTTTCCTAAGTGAATTATTATTAATTTTATATTATTAAATAATTTTTTTATTATATGTTTTATTATGATTATAATAAGATTAATTTTACTATTTTTTTATATTCGAATTATTTACTCTTCTTTCATATTTAATTATATAAAATTAAAATGAATAAAAATTTTCATTAAAAACAATATTATTTATTTAATTAATTTTATTTCTTTTACTTCTATATCAGGTATAATTCTTAGAACTTTTTTTTTTTATTAAGGTTTTAAGTTAAATAAACTAATAATCTTCAAAATTATTTATAAAGAATTATATCTTTAAGCCTTAATAATTTTTTATTATCCCTTAAAATTTGCAATTTTAAATCATTATTGACTATAAAGCTTATATAATAAAAGAGAAATATTCTCGTAAATAAATTTACAATTTATCGCTTATTCCTCAGCCATTTTATTTTATTTTTATTTGCGAAAATGACTTTTTTCTACAAATCATAAAGATATTGGAACATTGTATTTTATTTTCGGAATTTGATCTGGTATAGTTGGTACTTCATTAAGTTTATTAATTCGTGCTGAATTAGGAAATCCAGGATGTTTAATTGGAGATGATCAAATTTACAACACTATTGTAACTAGTCATGCTTTTATTATAATTTTTTTTATAGTTATACCTATTATAATTGGGGGATTTGGAAATTGATTAGTACCTTTAATATTAGGAGCTCCTGATATAGCTTTCCCCCGCTTAAATAATATAAGATTTTGACTTTTACCTCCATCATTAACTCTATTAATTTCTAGAAGAATTGTAGAAAATGGGGCAGGTACAGGTTGAACAGTTTACCCTCCTTTATCTTCTAATATTGCTCACGGAGGAAGATCAGTTGATTTAGCTATTTTTTCTCTTCATTTAGCTGGTATTTCTTCAATTTTAGGAGCTATTAATTTTATTACCACCATTATTAATATAAAATTAAATGGTTTAAGATTTGATCAAATACCTCTTTTTGTATGAGCTGTCGGTATTACAGCCCTTTTATTACTTTTATCTTTACCTGTATTAGCTGGTGCTATTACTATATTATTAACAGACCGAAATCTTAATACATCATTTTTTGATCCAGCTGGAGGTGGTGACCCTATTCTTTATCAACATTTATTTTGATTTTTTGGTCATCCTGAAGTATATATTTTAATTTTACCAGGATTTGGAATAATTTCACATATTATTTCACAAGAAAGTGGAAAAAAAGAAACATTTGGATGTTTAGGGATAATTTATGCTATAATAGCAATTGGTTTATTAGGATTTGTAGTTTGAGCTCATCATATATTTACTGTAGGAATAGATATTGATACTCGAGCTTATTTTACATCAGCTACTATAATTATTGCAGTACCAACTGGTATTAAAATTTTTAGATGATTAGCAACTCTTCATGGAACACAAATTAATTTTAGACCTTCTATATTATGAAGATTAGGGTTTGTATTTTTATTTACTGTAGGGGGATTAACAGGAGTAATTTTAGCTAACTCTTCCATTGACGTAAGATTACATGATACTTATTACGTAGTAGCACATTTTCATTATGTTCTATCTATAGGAGCTGTATTTGCAATTCTAGCTGGATTTGTTCATTGATATCCCTTATTTACTGGCCTATCTATAAACCCATTTTTATTAAAAATTCAATTTTTTACTATATTTATTGGAGTAAATTTAACTTTTTTTCCTCAACATTTTTTAGGGTTAGCAGGAATACCTCGACGATATTCTGATTATCCTGATATTTACATTTCATGAAATATTATTTCTTCATTGGGGTCATATATTTCATTATTAGCAATTATATTTATTATTATTATTATTTGAGAATCTATAATTAATCAACGAATTATTTTATTCACATTAAATTTATCCTCTTCTATTGAATGATATCAGAATCTTCCCCCTGCAGAACATTCATATAATGAACTTCCTATTATAAGAAATTTCTAATATGGCAGATTATATGTAATGGATTTAAACCCCATTTATAAAGGATTTATCCTTTTTTTAGAAATTGCAACATGATCAAATTTTAATCTTCAAAATAGAGCTTCCCCTTTAATGGAACAAATTATTTTTTTTCATGATCATACTTTAATTATCTTAATTATAATTACTATTTTAGTAGGTTATTTAATAATTAATTTATTTTTTAATAAATTTATTAATCGATTTTTATTAGAGGGGCAAATAATTGAATTAATTTGAACCATTTTACCAGCTATTACTTTAATTTTTATTGCTTTACCATCTCTTCGACTACTTTATTTACTAGATGAACTTAATAACCCTTTAATTACTTTAAAATCTATTGGACATCAATGATATTGAAGTTATGAATATTCTGATTTCAAAAATATTGAATTTGATTCATACATAATTCCTATTAATGATATAATACCTAATAATTTTCGGTTATTAGATGTAGATAATCGAATTATTATCCCTATAAATAACCAAATTCGAATTATAGTAACAGCTACTGACGTTATTCATTCTTGAACTATCCCTTCATTAGGAGTAAAAGTAGATGCTAATCCCGGACGATTAAATCAAACTAATTTTTTCATTAATCGACCAGGAGTTTTTTTTGGTCAATGTTCAGAAATTTGTGGTGCTAATCATAGTTTTATACCTATTGTTATCGAAAGAATCTCTATTAAAAACTTTATTAATTGAATTAATAATTATTCTTCATTAGATGACTGAAAGCAAGTACTGGTCTCTTAAACCATTTTATAGTAAATTAGCAATTACTTCTAATGAAAGAATTAGTTAATTTATAACATAAATATGTCAAATTTAAATTATTACATAAGTAATATTCTTTTATCCCACAAATAATACCAATTAATTGAATAATTTCCTTTATTTTTTTTATTTGTATTTTTATCATATTTAATATTATAAATTACTATATTTCCTCTCCTAAATCAAAAAATGAATTTAAAAAAAAAATTTTTTTTAAAAATTTCAGTTGAAAATGATAAGCAATTTATTTTCTATTTTTGACCCCTCTACAAATTTATTTAATTTACCTTTAAATTGATTAAGAACTATAATTGGATTATTATTTATTCCTTATAGCTTTTGATTTATACCTAACCGATTTTATTTCTTTTGAAATTTTATTATAAATAAATTACATAGCGAATTTAAAACTTTATTAGGAAATAATATTAATTCTGGAAGATCTACATTTATTTTTATCTCATTATTTTCTTTTGTTTTATTTAATAATTTTTTAGGATTATTTCCTTATATTTTCACTAGAACTAGTCATTTAACATTATCTTTATCTTTATCTTTACCCCTTTGATTAGCATTTATATTTTTTGGTTGAATTAACAATACTCAACATATATTTAGTCATATAATTCCTCAAGGAACTCCTAGAATTTTAATACCATTTATAGTAATAATTGAAACTATTAGAAATATTATTCGACCAGGAACTTTAGCTGTTCGTTTAACAGCTAATATAATTGCAGGACACTTATTAATAACATTATTAAGAAGAACAGGATCCAATATACCCTCATATATAATTATAATATTAATTTTTATTCAAATTCTTTTATTAGTTTTAGAATCAGCAGTCGCAGTAATTCAATCATATGTTATTGCTATTTTAAGAACACTTTATTCTAGAGAAGTAAACTAATGAAGACAAATCATAACCACCCATTTCACTTAGTAGATTATAGCCCTTGACCTTTAACTGGTGCTATTGGTGTTATAACTTTAGTTACAGGAATAGTAAAATGATTCCATAATTTTAATATAAATTTATTAATTTTAGGCTATTTTATTGTTATTTTAACAATATATCAATGATGACGAGATATTTGTCGAGAAGGAACCCTTCAAGGTAAACATACTATTTTAGTAACAAAAGGATTACGATGAGGAATAATTCTTTTTATTATCTCAGAAATTTTTTTTTTTCTTTCTTTTTTTTGAGCTTTTTTTCATAGAAGACTTTCCCCTAATATTGAAATTGGTGCTATATGACCTCCTTTAAGTATTACACCCTTTAACCCATTTCAAATTCCTTTATTAAATACAATTATTTTAATTACTTCAGGAGTTACTGTTACATGGGCTCATCATGCTTTGATAGAAAATAATTTTTCTCAAACTTCTCAAGGATTATTTTTAACAGTAATATTAGGAATTTATTTTACTATTCTTCAAGCATATGAATATATTGAAGCCCCATTTACTATTGCTGATAGAATTTATGGATCTACATTTTTTATAGCTACAGGATTTCACGGTCTTCATGTTATTATTGGAACAATTTTTTTATCTGTATGTTTAATTCGTCATTTAAATAATCATTTCTCTAATAATCATCATTTTGGATTTGAAGCTGCAGCATGATATTGACACTTTGTTGACGTAGTTTGATTATTTCTCTATATTTCTATTTATTGATGAGGTAACTAATAATTATTTATATAATATATTTAGTATATTTGATTTCCAATCAAAAAGTTTAAAATTTTTAATATAAATAATCATATTAACGTTATATTTAACAATAATAATCATATTAATTTCTAATATCTTAATATTTGTATCAATTATATTATCAAAAAAATCTTTTATAGATCGAGAAAAATGTTCTCCATTTGAATGTGGATTTGACCCTAAATCATCAGCTCGAATCCCATTTTCATTACATTTTTTTTTAATTACCGTAATTTTTTTAATTTTTGATGTAGAAATTGCATTAATTTTCCCTATTATCCCTATTTTTAAAACAGTAAATTTTTTGATTTGATTTAAAACTAGATTTTTTTTCATTATTATTTTATTATTAGGATTATTTCATGAATGAAACCAAAATATACTTAACTGAACAAATTAGGATTTTAGTTTATAAAAACATTTGATTTGCATTCAAAAAATATTGAATTTCAATATATCTTAAAATAAGAAGCAAATAATGCATTTAATTTCGACTTAAAAGAATGGGATTTAATTCCCCTTATTTATTAATTGAAACCAAATAGAGGTATATCACTGTTAATGATAAAATTGAATAATTATTCCAATTAATTATTAATAAGAAATATAAAGTATAAAATTAAGCTGCTAACTTAATTTTTAGTGGTTTAACTCCATTAATATTTCTTCTTCTTTTCTTCTTTTTTTTTTCTTTTCTTATTTATATAGTTTAAAAAAAAAACATTACATTTTCATTGTAAAAATAAAAAATTTTTTTTATAAATTTTTACTTAAAGATATATTTTATCTCCTTAATATCTTCAATATTATGCTCTAATATAAGCTATTTAAATAAATAAATAAAATAAATAAAAAAATTATTATTCATATAACAAATCTAAATAAATAAATTTTAAAATTATTTATTTGAAAAAAACTATAAAAAATAGAATAATTTTTTAAAATTATATAAATTCCTTGTCCTCTATACATTTCTCTTCACCCTATATCTACATTTTTTAATAAATTTTGTCCTAATTTTAAAAAATAATAATTTAAACCATATGTAGATAATCTAGGTATAAATCATATTAAACATAAAAAATTACTTAAATTATATCTTATAATAAACTTATTTAAAGAATAAATATTTATTTTTCTAACTAAATATCCTAATATCATACCAATTAATACCACATAAATAACTATTATTTTTATATTAAAAGGTAAATAAATCATATAAGGATCATAAAAAATTATTCATATTAATATTGAACCTCTAATTAAACTTATAAATAATAAAACAAACATACTCTTCAATATAACATAATCTTCTTCAAATAAATTATAAATTGATATTAAATTATAATCATTAATTATCAAATATATAATTAAACGAATAGTATAAAATATAGTTAAACCTGTAGAAATATAATATAATAAATAAATAAATATATTTAAATTTCTTATAGAAACTATTTCTAATAGTAAATCCTTTGAATAAAATCCAGCTAAAAAAGGAATTCCACATAAAGCTAAATTAGAAATGTTTATACATAAAGAAGTTAAAGGTAAAAAATTTCTAATCCCCCCCATATATCGAATATCTTGTATATCATTTATTATATGAATAATCAAACCTGCACATATAAATAATAATGCTTTAAACATAGCATGAGTTAATAAATGAAAAAAAGCCAAATCAGGTATTCCTATACTTAAAATTCTTATTATTAAACCCAATTGTCTTAATGTAGATAAAGCAATAATTTTTTTTAAATCAAACTCATAATTAGCTGAAATTCCAGATATAAATATTGTTAATCCTGCTAATAATAATAAAACTTTTAAAAAAAATGTATTTTCCAATAATAAATTAAATCGAATTAATAAATAAACCCCCGCAGTAACTAAAGTAGAAGAATGGACTAAAGCTGAGACAGGGGTAGGAGCTGCTATAGCAGCAGGTAATCATGATCTAAACGGAATTTGAGCTCTTTTAGTTATTGCTGCAACAATAATTATTAAACTAATAATTCTTATTTGATAATCATTTGATATTAACTCTAAATAAAAAATATAATTTCATCTTCCATAATTTAATATTCAAGAAATAACTATTAAAATAAATACATCTCCTACTCGATTAGATAATGCAGTTAATATCCCAGCATTATAAGATTTAATATTCTGATAATAAATTACTAAACAATAAGATACCAATCCTAAACCATCCCAACCTAATAAAATTCTAATAATATTTGGTCTAATAATTAATAAAATTATAGAAAATACAAATAATAACACTAATATAATAAATCGATCTAAATTTAACTCTGAACTTATATATCTTTTTCTATAATAAATAACTACTGATGAAATTAATAAAACAAATATTATAAATAATAAAGATATTCAATCTAATAAAATAGATATTATAATTCTTACCGAATTAAAAGAAATTACTTCCCACTCTAAAAAAATTACAATATTATTTATAATAAAATATATTATTAATAAAAATATAATTATTATTATAAAAAATAAAAAAAAAAATCTAATAAAACAAATTGAATACTTTTTAAAAAAAATAACCTAAAATGAATTAATCATATTTTTGACTCCACAAATCAATATTTTTTTTAAATTATTTAAGTATAATCAAATTATAATATAATCAATTTTTACAATTAATAAATTTAAAGGTAATCAATGTAAAATTAATAATAAATATTCTCGAGATAATCCTATATAAAATCTATAAATACCAATAAAATATTTTCCACATTGTGTGTAAGAATATAAGTATAATCTATAACCTGCTCTAAAAAATGAAATTAATATCAATAAAATTATAGTTATTCAAGATCAACCAACTAATCTATTAATTAATCTAATTTCCCCTATTAAATTTAAAGAAGGGGGAGCTGCTATATTAGAGGATAATAATAAAAATCACCATAATCTTATAGAAGGTATAAAATTTATTATACCCTTATTAATAAATAATCTTCGTCTATGTAAACGTTCATAATTAATATTAGCTAAACAAAACATACCAGATGAACATAACCCATGACCAATTATTAAAATATAAGAACCTAAATAACCTCAATAATTTATAGTTATAATTCCTCTAATTACAATTCTTATATGAGCGACAGAAGAGTAAGCAATCAATGATTTAATATCCACTTGACAAAAACACTTTAAACTAATATAAAATCCACCTACTAATCTAATAATTAATCAAATTAAATTTATTTTTAAACTAATTTTTTCTATTATAATAAAAATTCGTAATAAACCATATCCCCCTAACTTTAATATAATACCCGCTAAAATTATAGAACCAGAAACTGGAGCTTCTACATGAGCTTTAGGTAATCATAAATGAACAAAATATATAGGTATTTTAACTAAAAAAGCTATAATTATAACTAAATACAAAAAATATAATTCGAAATTTATAAATTTCATAAAATAAATTATTATTGTATTTATTTCATTAAAAATATAAAAAATTCCTATTAATAAAGGTAAAGATGCGAATAAAGTATAAAATAATAAATATATTCCCGCTTGAATACGTTCAGGTTGATAACCTCAACCAATAATTAATATTAATGTGGGAATTAATCTCCCCTCAAAAAATATATAAAACATAAATAAATTTATAACAGAAAAAGTTAAAAATAATATAATTAATAAAAAAATTAAATTAAATAAAAAAAATTCCACATAATATTTAATTTTATATAAATTTTCACTAGCTATTAACATTAAAATACAAATTCAAATTCTTAATAAAATTAAACCATAAGAAATTATATCACAAGAAATTATATAACTTAAATTAGAAAAATTTATAATTCTAATATTTATATTTATAAATAAAAATATTAATAAAAATATTATTATTTGAACCAACCAAAATATTTTTTTATTAAAACATAAAAGTATTATAAAAATTATTATAAATAAAAATTTTATCATTATAATAAATTAAATCTTTGAAAATAGTCATTACCATGGCTACGAATTATTGAAACTAAAATTGACAATCCTAATGCACCTTCACAAACAGAAAAAACTAAAAAGACTATTAATATATATATATTATTTTCTAAATTATTTAAATATAAAACTAAAAAAAAAAAAATTCTTAAAACAATAAATTCTAATCTTAATAAAACAATTAATAAATGTTTTTGTTTAGAAACAAAAATTATATTACCAACTAAAAATATAATAAATATACATAATCATAAATTAATTATCATTAGTTTTTATAGTTTAAAAAAAACATTGGTCTTGTAAATCAAAATTAAGAATTTTTCTTTAAAAACTTCAAAGAAAAAGAAAAATCTCTATCTATAATCTCCAAAATTATTATTTTAATAAACTATTCTTTGAAATTATAATATTTTTATCATTAAATTTAATCTTAATATCATTAATTATATTTTTATTAAATCATCCCTTATCAATAGGATTAATAATTTTAATTCAAACTATTATAACCTGTATTATTACAGGAATAATAATAAAAACTTACTGATTTTCATATATTTTATTTTTAACTTTCTTAGGGGGTTTATTAGTATTATTTATTTATGTATCTAGAATTGCCTCTAATGAAATATTTAAAATCTCGTTTAATTTTAAATTATTTATTATGGTTATAACTATAATAATTATTTTATTTATACTTATAATATTATTAATTAAAAATATTAATTTAATAAATATTAATTTTAATTTAGAAATAAATAAATTTTTTAATTTATTTTTATTTATTAATAATGAAAATTATATTAATTTAACTAAATTATATAATAATCAAACTTTTAAATTAATAATAATAATAATTTTATATTTATTTATCACCCTTATTGCTGTAGTAAAAATTACAAATATTTTTTACGGCCCATTACGATCAATAAATTAATACTCAACTAATGATAAATAAATTTATACCTATTCGAAAAACACACCCTATTTTAAAAATTATTAATGGCTCATTAATTGATCTACCTTCCCCCTCTAATATTTCAATTTGATGAAATTTTGGATCTTTATTAGCTTTATGTTTAATTACCCAAATTATTACTGGATTATTTTTAACAATATATTATACAGCTAATATTGAATTAGCATTTTATAGTGTAAATTATATTTGTCGAAATGTAAATTATGGATGATTAATTCGTACCCTTCATGCAAATGGAGCTTCTTTTTTTTTTATTTGTATTTATATTCATATTGGTCGAGGAATTTATTATGAATCTTTTAATTTAAAATATACTTGAATAATTGGGGTAATTATTTTATTAATTCTGATAATAACAGCATTCATAGGATATGTTTTACCTTGGGGACAAATATCATTTTGAGGGGCAACTGTTATTACAAATTTATTATCAGCATTACCTTACTTAGGGACAATATTAGTAAATTGAATTTGAGGGGGATTTGCTGTTGATAATGCTACTTTAACTCGATTTTACACTTTTCATTTTCTATTTCCTTTTATTATTCTAATAATAACTATAATCCATTTATTATTCCTCCATATAACAGGGTCTAATAACCCATTAGGGATAAATAGAAATTTAGATAAAATTCCCTTTCATCCTTATTTTACCTTTAAAGATTTAATTGGATTTATTATTTTAATAATATTATTAATTATATTAACTTTAACTAATCCATATTTGTTAGGGGACCCTGATAACTTTACCCCTGCTAACCCATTAGTAACACCTATTCACATTCAACCAGAATGATACTTTTTATTTGCATATGCAATTTTACGTTCAATTCCTAATAAATTAGGAGGAGTAATTGCTTTATTCTTATCTATTCTTATTTTAATAATTTTACCATTTACTTTCAATAAAAAAATACAAGGAATTCAATTTTACCCTATTAATCAATTTATATTTTGAAATTTAGTAGTTATTATTATTTTATTAACATGAATTGGGGCTCGACCAGTAGAAAACCCATATATTATTACAGGCCAAATTTTAACCATCTTATATTTTTCATATTTTATCTTTACCCCTTTGATTAGCAAAATATGAGATAACTTAATTTTTAAGTAATTAATGAGCTTGTAATAAGCATTTGTTTTGAAAACTTAAGAAAGAATTACATTATTCTATTAATTTTTATACTAAATATATTTTATTAAAATAAAAAAATTTTTAGTCCTATAAAAAATAATAAAAAATTTAATGAGATAGGTAAATAATTCTTTCAAGCTAAATATATTAACTTATCATATCGATATCGAGGTAAAGTGCCTCGAACTCAAATAAATAAAAAAGAAATAAAAACTAACTTAAAATAAAAAAATAATCTTAAATTATAACCACCCATAAAAATTAATACATATATTAATCTTATAAATAAAATTCTTGTATATTCAGCTATAAAAATTAATGCAAACCCCCCTCTTCTATATTCAACATTAAACCCTGAAACTAATTCTCTTTCTCCTTCAGCAAAATCAAATGGTGTACGATTTGTTTCTGCTAACATTGAAGATATTATACATAAAGCTAACGGATATATTAAAAATAAAAATCAAATAAAACTTTGATATAAATTAAAATTAATTAAATCAAAACTTATAATTATAATAATTCTAGATATAATAATTAATGATAATCTTACTTCATAAGAAATAGTTTGAGCTACTGACCGTAAACCCCCTAATAAAGAATAATTAGAATTAGAAGATCACCCAGCCACTATAATAGTATATACGCCTATTCTAGAACAACATAAAAAGAATAAAATTCCTAAATTAAAACTAATTATATTAAAATAATAAGGTATAATCATTCAAATAGATAATGATAAAATAAACCCAACTACTGGAGAAAAATAATAAGATAAATAATTAGAATATTTAGGATAAGTTTGTTCTTTACAAAATAATTTAATAGCATCAGAAAAAGGTTGTAAAATTCCAATTATACCCACTTTATTTGGACCTTTTCGAATTTGAATATAACCTAATAACTTTCGCTCTAATAATGTTAAATAAGCTATCCCAATTAAAACCCCAATAATTAAAATAATAAAACCAATAAAAATTATAAATAAATCTTTTATTATAATTACTATCTATATAAAAATTTTATATATTTATGATTTCTAAAACCATTACACTTTTCTGCCAAAATAGTAATTATATTATAATTTTTACTATTTATTAATAAAATTCATAAAATAAAATTTAATTTAAATATTTGATCCTTTCGTACTAAAATATTTATTTTTTTTTAAAGATAGAAACCAACCTGGCTTACACCGGTTTGAACTCAGATCATGTAAGATTTTAATGATCGAACAGATCAAAATTTTAAACTTTTGCATTTAAATTTTATCTTAATCCAACATCGAGGTCGCAAACTCTTTTTTTTATAAGATCTAAAAAAAAAAATTACGCTGTTATCCCTAAGGTAATTTTTTCTTTTAATCAAAAATTCTGGATCATATACTCACTTATTTATGTAATTAATTTAAAAAAAGTTATTCATATTTTTTTATCACCCCAATAAAATAAACATATTAATTAATATTTTTAATTTAATATTTAATTATAATTATTATTATTTATAAAACTCTATAGGGTCTTCTCGTCTATTAAATTTATTTTAACTTTTTAATTAAAAAATTAAATTCTACTAATAATTATAGAGACAGTTTATATTTCATCCAATCCTTCATACAAGTCACCAATTAAGAGACTAATGATTATGCTACCTTTGTACAGTCAATATACTGCAGCCCTTCAATATAAATCAGTGGGCAGATTAGACTTTAAATTATTTCATTCAAAAAGACATGTTTTTGATAAACAAGTGAATATAAATTTTTGCCGAATTCCTTTAAATTATTTTTAAATTAATTAATTAAATTTAATCAATTATATATATATATATATATATATATATATATATATACTCATATACTAATTTTATCATTATTTCTAAATTTATTATATTATAAAATATTTTTTTATAAAAAATTAAATTTTTAAATATTAAATTTTCATTTTAATAAAATTATTTATAATAAATTAAAATTTTTATACAATATAAATATTAAAAATTTTAAATTTTAAATTTTAATTATAAATTTTTATTTTAAAGCTTATCCCTTAAAATATTTAATATATATTATTTTAAAAAATTAATTAATTAATTTTTTAATTAAATATATGTAAAATTAAATTTTTTTCTAAAAAAACTAGATATATTTAAAAACGATTAACATTTCATTTCAAATTAATTATTATAAATATTTTTGCCACAATAACTTAATTAATTAATTCTCTCTTTTAAATTCGAGAATATATTATATAACATATTTATTTAATAAACTCTGATACACAAGATACAATAAATAAAATTTACTTTTAAAAAAATTAATTTTCAAATTTTTCAAAATTCTTTTACAATACTAATTTACTATAAAATTATTAATTTTTTCTATTAAAAATACTTTAACCCCCATAATATTTTTAATATAAAAATTTTTTTATTATTTATATAAATTTTTTTAATTTTTAAATTTCAAATTAATTGAAAATACAATATCATTTCAATGTAAATGAAATACTTTAAATCAAGCTCTAATTTGAATCTTTCTAGAAACACTTTCCAGTACCTCTACTTTGTTACGACTTATTTCAATTTATTAATGAAAGCGACGGGCAATATGTACATATTTTAATTAAAAATCATTTTAATAAATTAAATAAAATTACATTTAAATCCACTTTCAATTAATTATTACAAATTAATATTCATTTAAATAAATTTATTGTAATCCATTATATTCTTAATTATAATCTGCATCTTGATCTGATTTAATTTTTTATATAAATTTTTAAATATTATTTTTATTTAAAAATATTTTTTTAACAACGATATACAAAATAATAAATTAAGTAAATTAATTCGTGGATTATCAATTATTAAACAGATTCCTCTAAATGAACTAAAATACCGCCAAATTACTTAAATTTCAATATATTAATATTTACTATTTTAGTTTTTAATTTAAATTTTTAATAATAGGGTATCTAATCCTAGTTTATAATAAAATTTATTAATTTCATAATTTTTCCTATAAATTTTTATTAAATTAAAATTTCACTTAATAATTTAATATTTATTTTATTTTTATCATTATTAATTAATTACTAATAAAATTTAATTTAAACTTTGTTTAACCGCAACTGCTGGCACAAAATTAGTTTTTAATTTAAATATTACTAAATCTTAATTTCTTAAATTTTTTAATATTAATTACTATAAAATAATTTTTACTTATTATTAAAATAAATAAAAATTAACACTAAAATTTATATGTAAAATAAATTTTAAATAAATTTTACAAACTATAAAAATTTTTTTTTATATATATAAATATAAAAAATAGATTTTTTTTTTTTTTTTTTTTATATTAAAATATTTAATATAAATTATTAAATTTTTAATAATTTCTCTTTCTTTTTTTTCCTATTATTTATATTAAAAATTATATTCAATATTATCAATATATATTCATTTAAATAAAAATAAATTAATATAATAATATTAATTTAAAAAAAAATTATTATATTATTAATAATATTAATTAATTAAATTATTTAATATATATATATATATATATATATAACCGTTTTTAATAATTTTTTATTAAAAAAAAA